TAGAGGAATTCGGTTTTTCTTTTCAGAAAGAACATCTTAAGAATAAGAGCACCCATTTCACAAAAACCTACAGATCTCCTACCCATCATCGAAAATGTAAAATATTTTATAGAATCCGTTTCGGGAACGTAGAAAAAAAGAAGAGGAGAAATTCAAATGTGAAGAGAAATACCTGGCGCATTTGATTCTTCCAAGCCAAGCCCTAGTTTCGAATCTAGTCTCGGCATCAAGATTGTACTAGCTAGGCGAAATGGCAGTTTCATGTCCCAAAAGCGTCTGCATCCGATCTTATATACGCTATTTGTCCTGCAAACAACCCATTCTTCAAAAAAGTCATAGTGCTACGTGCTACTCTTCCTGCTCCTGCTAATGCTAGTGCTACTCCTAACTGCGCTTATTCCTCCAACAGGTGATTCGTCGAAAAGACTAGCAGCATTTGTCCACTTCTCTGACTCTGAAGACTTTCTTTCAGCGGGTGGCATTAGGTCTCCTATTTGGGCTTGTTTCAGACCCCTTGGGGATATTGATTCAATTCCTTCTCTCTTCGAGACTTCTGTCGGACTAAGGCTTCCTACTGCTACTTTTAAATCAATGTCGGCATTGCGCACTAGCTATTCTGATGCCCTATATTATATTAAACCTCCTCCCCCTCGTGGATTTACTGTTCTGTGCGAAGAAGGCATTCTTGCAAAACCGATTCTGGGCATTTCGGGATAAACCCTTGGGCAAAGCCTCTCGCCACGTGAAAGCTATAGAAGTACCATATTTTCCTTTAACTGCGCTAATGATAGGAAAGAAAGGCTCCCCTTCGTGTTCGTGCCCCACGGTCTAATATCTGTGTCAAAGAGTGGGCTAAAAGAGCGGATATTCCCCTAAGAGCGGAAATCCCGCATCCAAAAGACTAGCAGCGTATTCGTCGCAAACAGTATTAGTCCAATTCTTCCATCAATCCCATTCCCCTAACTGCTCCTTCTATCAAAGAGCCAAACAGGGCATTCGATGCAGCGGATTCGATAGCACATTGTGCAATTCCTCCTTCAACCCTTCCACCAGGAGCGGATTCTAACACTTCTCTTCCTCAACAGCAACAGGGCATTCGTACAGAACCCCTTCTTTCAATGTCTTGCCATTCTTCATGTGCAGCTCCTTCTGTGCATCTGATCTTTCCTGTCATCGAAATCGAAGAGGGACAACTAGTTAGCTTTCAATTGGCATTGGCCTATTTACTTCTCCACTTTTCGGCCTAACGACTGCTACCTTTTTCGATTGCTTTCATTCCTTTCTTTGTGTTATGAAGATCACCATGTTACACTTTTTGGTCCACAAGTGCCAACTCCTCCTCAAAAGAGGACAAGGAGGAAAGAACAATCAAGCCGGGCAAGAAGCATGGGTCTCTCCCAGCTTGAGAAAACAGATGCCACCGGCTACGGTCGTCCCTCCACAAAGGGGCATTCACTTTCTGGTGGTCAGAAAAAGGTCTTTTTCTGGTCAAAAGTACCGCGAGAAAGGGCTTATGGGAACAGCAGGCGAAGCTGGAGAAAGACCTAATGATAATGAAGAACCCCGCGGTAAAGGAATCAAGGCTATCAAAATAGTTAAGGTTTTGATGGGAACACCTAGTTTTCTTTATCTTCCTGGTGTTGGTGCCCCCCCTGGAAGAGAGAAAAGTGACCTAGCCCGGCCTGGCTTGTGTAGCCTATGCGAAGCAAGCCTACACTCCTAAGCCTAATTCCTGAAAGAAAGGAATGGTATTCGCTAGCCTTTCAACCATCGACATATCTGTTCCCCGATCCTTCCACACCCGAGCAAACCAAGTCACGTTGCAGGGCCTGCTCTCGCATTTATTTCATTAGAAAACTCCAGTTCGTGATCCATGGAAGGCTTTGATCTTCTCTTCCCGATTCCTATACCATACGCATCTATCCTCATCTAGAGCAATGCTGTGTCCACCTTCTTGAACTAAAGGACATACGCCAGTTTAAAGTCTAATTCCATATCCACTCCACAGACAATTATGAACCCCAAAGAGCAGGAGCAGGTTCGGGCCCATCTAGCTCAGCTTGTTATGGCGAGACAAGACAAGCAAAAGCCATCTTTAGGGCTGGCATTGAATGGTACACCCCCTTAGCTCCACTCTAAAAAGCTCTATACGCTCAATAGCGCGGTGTTTAAGGCAAATAAAATAAACAGGCACGCAGGCTCTTTCCTAACACAAAAGCTCCAAACTAAACTCGCGATAATAAAAGAAAAAGGCCACTCAGCGCGCTTTTAGCGCTCGCCTACTGACTAGGGGCATTGAAGCTCACCTTATAAACGAAAAAAAAAGGATGAAAAGAATGTAAAAAAGAAAATAACTAGCCAAGCCTAGACCAAAGGTGCCTAATAGCGTAGGGAGACTAGACAGAAAGAAATAAGGATCTTCGACTAGACGGATCTACTACAAGAGGTGAAAGCACTTCGTTGCTACTGGCTTTCAATCTCGATCTGCCAACAGTCAATCTAAAAGAGGCCTTGCTTGGTCAGGACTAAGTCATAAGCGACTAAAGAATCTGCCTTTAGCTCCGTGGCTCTAGCCGGCAAGGGACAAGGATAGAAAGGGGCCCAAAAAAGCACTTTTTTCTTCCGCTACATTCCTATCATTCGTTCCTTCCTTCTTGCTGTAGGCTTTCGTACCAATTGATATAGATCGTTCCCAAATGCTACCTCTGGAGATAAAAACCTCTTCCGAAGCCTTTTATTCTTCATAGTGATCTCCTCTACCCGCCGAACCACGGAACCGCTCCCTCTCGTCCCTTATCTGATTATCTGATTTACTTTCCGCCCCGTTACCTCTATTTTTAGGGATTATGATCAGCAACTGGCACACCATAAAGAATAGGCTTTTGGCTGAAAAGAATAATAGCATTGCCTCGGTATACAACCATTTCATATTCATTGCCTCCTCGTATTACGTATTAGAAAAGGTAACCAGATCTCCTCACTTGAGTTCTTTGCATTGGGCTCGCTCGGTTCGTCTGTTCATTGGAGGAAAGCGTTTATGGAGCTTCATGGATCAGCCCGCTGTCCTTCTGTCTCTGATCCCCAATATGACTGATACCAAGATGGCTGACTGGAGTGCCACAAATCCGCTGGTCATGTCATGGCTTCTCAATGCAATTGAGCCTACAATTGCTACCAGTCTGATGTTTATGGCATCGGCTAAATAGGTATGGTCTTATCTCCATGATCTTTATTCCAGAGGAAATGAAGCTAAGATATTCCAGCTTGAATAAGAAGTTCAAAATCAGAGTTAGGGGGATATGACTATTGCTGAGTACTATACTCAACTTAAGACCCTATGGTAAGAGATCTTCTTATATCAACCAGTTCCTTCCTGCATTTGTGATTGTTCCAATGCCCAAGGAAAACAGAGGTTATGCAAAAGTGCACTTCTCCTTTTTCACGTAGAGCAGGTTTTCCCTCAATGTAGAGGCCTTATGAGTTCCCTGGGTACTCCCCAGATCGCGAGTACTGATAGATATTGGGTCTACCCATCGGCCTTCTCGTGTTAACACACTCACGGATGAAATATCATACATATGCAGAGAAAGGCTTCCTTTGCGCATAGCTAAGTTGAAGGTCAAAACAAGGCCTTGATCACTAGAAACGTCCCAACCAATGGTTTCGGGAAGCTCTATTTCGATATCTTATTTTCGAGGACATCCATACATTTCTATACACCGTATGATAGACTCTCTTAACTCATACTTACGAGTAGGGTCTCACATGGCAGATATTTAGAACAAGAATTTGATCGTAGCATACCAGCATGCCCTTCTGCCAGGAATTTATCAAGAGCAAATGGAGAGCGAAAACTGAGCACGAAACCCATTTCGAGAAACTCTCACGTGTGAATGAGATCGAGAAGAAAGCTCCTGCTTTGAGGTAGCACTTGATGAGGGTGGTTCGGGGGGGCCTCTTCGCAAGGAGGGGAGATTTTTCAATTCCCCAAATCCAGGAAAGGAAAGGAAGGAGTGTAGGCTTGCTTCGCATAGGCTACACAAGCCAGGGTATAGTTTCTTTTTCAATTCCACCGGGGAGGGAAACTAAAACAGATTCAACTGAGGATGATTCGCCAACTGGTAATTATATTACATATGAATATTCGACATCTGACTTTCCAACAGATTATGCTTCAACAACAGATGCTGATGCGACGAAGAGGTATGGGACAGAAAGAAGAAGAATGCAGCTAAAGCTAAAGCAGAGTATGCGGAAATTAAGTCTATTGATAATTACATTCCGAAAGGAATGGGGGAACCAGACAATCTGGCTTGACTTGGATAGAGCGGAAGCAGAAGTAAGCGGCATGAACCTTGGTGATCAGCGAAGGATATAGATAAAGAAATAACTGCATCTGGCTTTAATTCGGACTTAACTAACCCGGAAGTTTGGTTATCTGAGCTAGCCAATATTTATAGCGCAGGCTGACCGGCAACAGAAAGAGAAAAGAGCTTCCTCTATAATAAGAGAAGTTCTTCCTATTCTTTCTCACCCAGTGTAGGCTTGCTTCGCATAGGCTACACAAGCCAGGGGTCTCACTGAACCCCTTCCGAAAACGCGGCATAAAGGCTAAGACCACTTATTTCGCATCAACATAAAAAGGACTGGCATCTGTAAGAGCAAAAGCACTGACTACCGCTCATGCCCCCTAGCCAACTCGGATCCGAAGGAATTTCTCATTAAGGTTGAAGAAGGGAGAATTCGATTCTGTAAGAGACTTTCGAGAGCTACCAGAACAAGCTCGTCCTCAGGCTCGATATAAAGAGCGAAGGAATGGGTGGGTAATTCCGGAAAATTCAAAATGTACGAGAACCTATCTTGAATCGGATCACCTCTCTCAAAGGAAATTAAACGTGATGGGGAAAGCGAATAAGTACCATTCAATACGGACTGTTGAATAGCTTTCACTTCCTCGTCCGATAAATCAACAAACTTCTCGGGGAATTTACAGAAACTTTCTCTAACTTCGTTCGAAATCAATTGGCGTTCCATCATTTGATTCTCTATCAATTCAGAGATTCTTACCCTCTTGGCTGAGTGACCTTGCTCTTCCCTCTTCCCCCATATAAGTGAAGTGTAGCACTCCGATCTCCGGCACAGATTTCGCAATAGATATGCAGCATTGAATGGTAAGGAAGGGTAGAGCCTCATGGTCAATTGAATAGCACTTCCCTCAGAATTCAGGAAGATTTCGCTCCAAAGGTAGTCTTCCTTAAGCGAGCTATCCCTATCTAATAAGGGAGAGCCTTTCCTTTCTTATGATCCTATCTCAACTTTACCTTACCCTCCCACCTTCCCTTTTCGCTTCGTATACTCCATTCCTTCCCTGTTGGTTTCATCGGAAAGAAAAAAAGAATTTTCCACTGAGTTCACGAGAAGGCTGTTTTCTTAGCGTTGAAAGGCATGTTTATGAGCCGGTTGTCAAACCAAAACTACTATACGAACAGTCCTCTCCATTTCTCTAGGCCAAGGCTGGCAAATCAAACAACTTTATGTTAACAACACCTTTCACTTACGACATTCATGAAAATGAATGAGGTGCACGCGGCAGACGGGAATAACAAGACTCTATGGCTTAACAAGTTCCTTCCCCACCAAAACCCTTACTCGGGTCTCGACAGGGTGAGAGTAGTTGGGTCGAAATGAGCGTCTCCTTTGCGAGGAGGTTGCGTTGCTTTCGCGTGAAGATTGAGGACCTGCAGACGGCAGAATTCGCGTATATAAGACGAGGTTGGTGTCAAACTTGGAGGGTGCTTTTCGAGATGCGGAATCATCACTCACACTCTTATCGGGCCGGATTTTCTTCCCATATGGTGATTCACTGGAATCCTTAAAACAAACTCTTTTCTTCAGTTTGGTCTTCCGCTTTTCATACTTTTGGAGAACTTCCAGCTATCAAGGAGACGAAAAGCTATGTGAAGTAAAAGAAGAAAAGGTTGCCGACTGCTACTAAACAGAACTTTTTTCTTTTGTAGGTCGAGGTTGAGAATTGGGGGGCCGCGCCCTAGCCTCGCTATGAGAACTGACGAGCGTTTAGCCCTATCCAAAGATTTTTTTTGAATATTACACTGCCTTGCCTGCTCGATTCAAAGGACTAGGATGGAAGGGAGAAAATTCTCAAGGAGTGGCTAGCTCAGTTCGTGAGTCTAGTTCTGTTGAGTAGTTCAGGATTTCTTAGGCGGATCTTCTTTAGTCACAAAACTTCTTCCGATAGATCGAATAGGTGGAAGGTTCATCACTTGTAAGAAGTCTCGTTAAAGAAGACGGTATAAAGCTTTCCATGAATGAAGGAATAAAGCAAGCAAATAGGCATTCATAGGTAAAATATCATCAATACAATAGATGCATCGGTCGAGCTGCCTTCCCTCATCTCTCTATCGAGAATGGGGAATAGAAGGAAGACTCCACTCTCCATGAATAAAAGGTCCGTAACATGGGGCTTTCATTAGCCAAAAACTGGAATTTCGGGTCTCTTCTGGATCTAAAATCGGCATTTTTTGAACATATTAAATGATAAGATAAATAGGATGATTGTTAGGAGTAGGGGCTCCCCCTTCCGTCTTTCTTTCTTTTCCCAAAAAATGTAGATTCTGTCGTAGATCTTATTACAAAGGAAGATGATAGTGTGGATGAGTGAGCTGCTTTTTCAATTGTAGTTGTAGGACTTTCCGTATCAGTAGAAGGGGGAGCGAAATCCAGGAGTTCTTCGAATTCTTCTTTTGTTTCAAATAAAGTGCTTTGCTTCTTGTTTGGTCTTCCCGATCTATCTCGACCAGCTTATACCGAATTGGTACTTTACGCTTTAATTAATCGGTCGCCGAATCCATAGTTTGAGTATCGCTTCGAAAGTCCCCCCTCAAACCCCCCGCAAATCGCTTTGCTTCTTCAATGAATGTGCTTGCTCTTCTGTCTGTCATGCCATGCCTTGCCCAGTCGTCAAAGCACAAGCCCAGCTATCAAAGCAGGATTGCTAACTACTGTCCATTTTGGAGAGAGAAAAAGGTCAAAAGCATTGGTCGGCAAGGTCTTCTTTCAATCAGTCCTAGGCGGGTCTCTTTTGATAGTCCCATTGGTAGATTGTAAACAGCTTTCGAGCGAAAGTAGTTCTTGCTTTTCCGATAGGGAAGACGTAGTCTGGCTCGACCATTACTGAATTGCCTTTGATGACTGACTACAGATGCCTGCCAACATCTCGCGATAGATTTAGCAAACTAAATAAAGCAGACGTTAGCGTTTTACTAATAGAATATATAGGGGCACGCACATCGGTCGCTATCGCTCCCTTGCCTAGACCGGTCAATAGAGTTTGCCATAGCTTCTTTATGGATAGATAAAAGACAAGACGTACCTACCCTTTCCACTAGCGCCATTTAATAAACAAAGGCAATAAATAATAGGATAGGCCCTTCTCTCCAAGCCAACGTTAACAAGGAGCCAACATTGCCACGCGTGAAAATCCAGAAAGAAAGATTGTGTTGTCTTTGGCCTTTTCTTTCTCTTATCGATCAGAGTAGTAATTCGAAGAATGCATTCGTAGTCTTTGTTATCATATATCGACGTGTAGTTGTGGATCCACCAAGTGGACCGTAGCGCGGCAGCAACTGCGCGTTAGCCTTGCTTAACTATACCCACGCGCATAAAGAGAATTTCTTTTTCTTTTCGCGCTCGGCGCTGTCAATAATCGTTTTCTCACTAATTATAGCAGCTTGACACGAAACCTCTTCAAAGATGGTCTAACGCTGACCCCTATAACCATAGCCTCTTTCCTGACTCCTACGTTCGCGAGTCTTTCTGAAACTCTCCTTCCTTCCTATTTATTTAATTTTCATTTTCATTTTAATAAAGAATGCTCGCACTATCGAATTCTACCGAAACTACTGCGCAAACAGAAAGCGCAAGGATGCTGTCAACCAACATCTCCATATTTTCTCTTCCTTCTTTCTGCTTTTTTTGCTATTTCGATTTTGATTTATGTGTGTCCTGCTCCGGCAAGGGGAAGGGAATACAATTGACAGTTACAGTAAGCAGCATAGCCCCTCCGAAGCTCTCTTTCGGCCATCTCCGGGCAGGATTTCAGGTCTCTTGGAATTCTATTTAGATTTAGTAGAGTACTTTATCAGTCAAGGTTGATTCCTCTGGCATTCGTTCTAGTCTTAAGGATAGAGCGCCAACTCCACCTTTAAATAAGAGAAGAGGCAGTTTGAACTCTTATTATTACTTGACTTCTTTCTAGCTTCTTTTCGTATTGTGCTAACCATATAAATATGCCTGTTGTTCCGCGTGATTGGTAATGGCATAACTGGCAGTGAAGTACCCAAGAGAGAAGAAAAGTGGGCAGGAAAGAGACAAGACCGGATAACGCGCATCCACCCTTTCTATCAATTCCTATAAGATAAGAAGAATGTTCCTAACCTCTTGGCAGTTTTGTCGGTAACCTCTTAGACGTAAGATCCATTCTAGATCGGAAATTGTCGGAGAGTAACTAGTCCCCAGAGTAGTGTTTCGGGGGATTTCGGCCTGGACAAGTTCTTCAAGGACCCCCCTGATGGCGCTTTCCTTTTCTTTTGAGAGATTGTCTCCTTTAGTTGAGCCTGTAACAATCTCTATCCATTCTTAAAAAAGAATCTTTGACCTCTTTCTAGGGCCTCCAAAGTTATATCCTTATTGCTGACGCAAGGCCTCCTTAGTTTTCACCCACATCGCCCCTGTGTCATTGCCACCTTCAGAGAGAGCACTTGAGGCTGCCACCGATCTTTCTTTTCGCGGAGTCCACTGGAATGGCCCCTCTTCTTTTTATCCTATAACTGATCCAAGATAGGATAGAGGAGTTCATCCACTACTTGGATCCTAAGAACGCAAAAAAAAATAGGTTACCTTTTCATTTGAAAGTGCAGGGTTTCTCCAAACAGAAGCTATAGTCAGTCCATCCCGCGGGACCACTCAATTGAAGTCTTCTGTTTTGCCAGAGACTGAAGAAAGGAAAGACAGACAATCTTCCTTTCTGAAAAATGTTGAAGAGAGTCTGAAGCTGAAGAAGCATCCCGTCTCCACATATAAGGAAATTGCCCGCTCTATTTTCGACACAATCTTTGTCAGCGAAGGCATGCTAACCAAGCAACAGAACAGCAGCGCGCACAAGCAGAATGATAGCAGCTAATTACATTCTCTTCTCCGACTAGAATGAGGACCAAGCCTAGCAACTTTCATCTAAGGAAAGAAAGGAAAGTTTTTGAACTTCTTTTCTCTAGGAAAACTCCTCAATCAAATAGACTATCAATCGGGACCCTCTTGACTTTGGTGATATCGACTCTTCCTATTGACTTGCCTCCCTGCTGAGCTCCCTTTAGACTAAGAATCAGGTGCGGATAAGAGAACTGCCTATTCTATTCCGACACCAAGCCAAGACTTCAGAGTCGATTCTTTCTTGTTCCTCCCCTCGGGAAGTAAGAGCAATTGCCTTTCTTCTTTCTCGCATTGAGCCGAGCGTGGCCCCTATAGCCTACTTATTTTTGTCTATTCAGGATCGCCTTGAGCTTGCTTGGTCACATTCAAGCATCAACCATTTAAACAGATCCAAAGATTTTCCCTCGAGCGGGGGATTTTCTACTTCTTTCTCCAATGAGACTGAGTCAACTCAAGCAATCGCAGCTTGCCCTCTTTTCTATAATACGCAAATTTAGGATGAAAGCGATTCCTACCGAGCTCAGAGAATTTCCTTGTTCGGTCGTTCAGAGATGTAGGGGTTGCCGCTCCTTAGTTCATCTCTCGGTAGAACAAGGCACCTATGCGGTGGGTTCGACTCCCACAGGAGCGCACATTGCCAATCTAATTGGTACTTTCCTTTTATTGATTCTTAGTTCTTGCTGTCAATTACTGATTCTTTAGCGATGTAAAGCCATCAGGCAGTAGACCGGCAAGGGAACGGCGGTTTCGGTATTCGTTCTTGAATCAGTGACTGAGAGTAAGGGCTAGTGATCAATAAAATAAGACTAGTGGGGCATCTTGCTTTTCGTAGTAAGCAACTCTCTTTAGAAAGCCCTTTCTTTATCGAAGTAAAGAGTAGTTCCTCTTGTTGAAGTCGTTCCTCTCCTTTTAGGCGAGCAACTTCGTTCCTCTTGTTCCTATTCTCCGATTCCGAATCTGATCTGATCCCGAACTCCGGAATAAGTCTTTCGGGCTCTGTAGAGCGTTAGAATGCGTCTTCTGGTCCTCATGTGGGTGATTCCCCATCTGATTCGTTAAACGTTGGTTTCTCAGTAAGAAGATCGCTGTCTGCTGGGATCTAGTCCATGAAAGAAAGACCTTTTCTGCTATAGAGCCAATATGATCGTATGGATCCTTCCTTGAAAGAAGAAAGAATCGCAAACAAAGAGTCAATTGCTTATTAGGTAGCAAAGAGGAAAAGCAAACAAAAAGGGGGCGCCTTCTCGATGCTACTTGAAAAGAAGAGATGCACAAAAGCAGTAGAGAAAGACCCAGCAACAGAGGCCTTTCACAAGGCTCTCAAGAAGCTAGTGAAGAGGACGAAGAGTCTTCTCCTCTGGATGAAACTTCTCATCAGAGTCCAATTCCAGAGAATGAAGCCCCTGCCACGGATTCTGCAACTCCCATACCTTCCCTTTCTCCAGCCAAAGAAGCAATCTCCTCAAGCAGCCATCAAACCCAGCTTGTGACAGAGACCCTTTCGGTACCGAGCCCTAATCTGTCTTTCTTCTTTGCTGAAGTAGCTTCCGCCTTAGGAAGCCTTGCTGAGCAGCAGAGTTCTTCCACCGCTTCCTCCACAGACATCCTTTCCTCAGACACCATCTCTAAAGCCAAGGCCCAATTCAAAAAGCTTTTCATCAATCCTCCTTTCATGCCTCACCCCAAAGACATCCACACCTCTGTTAGGGGATTCTAATAGGACTGTTGTCTAGGAGTCACAACGAGTATTCTATATAGACGCTATTTCGCGCTGAGCGAGGAAAATCCTCACTCACTAGTAAGTAAGCGGTTTCAACTCTCCCTTGAATCCGTTCACTCGTGTCCCTTACCAAAGGGCCACTTCGTTCACTTGTCTTTAGGCACTCAAAAGGCATAAGAAAGCATATAAGATAGGCTGATCACCACAACTGCCAGAGGCTTAACGAATGCGTTATTTGGCACTTTAAGCCAATCAACGTAGGAAAAAGGCCCCGAAGGAATTGTCTTTATTATCCTAATAATAAAGACTAGTCGGTGAAACTCCCTCTCTTTGAAGCCGTAGCTTGCAACTTGACTACTAGGGGGGCTCTTGCTGACGGTTGGGGTAACTCGGCTTTACGCGTTGTCGTCTAAATCCTCTTCTCCGCCGCTCTCGCAGCCATACACATGCCAACCTTCTGAGTTCGCAAGCAAGCTCAAACTAAGGAATGGAAGTTACGCAAAGGGGACCAGCAATCGGAGGTGCCCCTAACCCTAAGGGCACCGCAGTGCGTCAGGTTGTTATAGGAAGGGGCATTCGTCTATATCAAGGTGGAACGGGATAGAAGCAGAAACTTCCGCCTTCTGCCGCTCTATCAGCAAAGGAGGCAAAGCAACTAGAGTAATGTATTCGCTTTTGCAGCTCTTCCTATTTTTTGGCTTCCAGATTTCGATCAATCAGTGAACAGTAGAAAGAATTCCATAGACACAGGTGAAAGAAAAAAATCTGGCACTGACAGCGGAAAAGCAGAGTGACAACCAGCTGGGAAAGAAGCTCGGGTTGGTTGATCAAGCGTAGCCCTCAACTTTTCTTTTTTTCACGGACTCCGTAGAATCGAACTGAAAGACGGAAAGCACCAACCAGTAGGCAGGCATATGAACGAATTGCGGAAAGTAATTTGTGTAAGGTCCAGCTACGAGGGAAACTAATCGACGGCTGTAAATACGGGATTTGAGTGAACGGTTGCATTCGTCGATGACCCGTTGGGAGAGCAAAGATGTTTAGGCCCAATAAAAGGTTTCGGGCTTTGACTTTCAAGTACTTTTTTGAGGGTCCCGTGATGAGTGAAAACACCAGTGGCCAGTGGGTAGGCATATTATCTCACTGTTGGAAAGCTTACAATCCATAGGCAGACCGAAAAGTCCCTAGATTCAGAAGTGGCAGTTGCATAGAGAACTCTTCTTCCGTCAGCAGCAAACAACGGTTTTTCACCATGTGACTTTTGCATCCATGAGAAGTTCGGGTTGATTTGATTCCCCCGCTTGCCAAGTTTTCTTCAAATCCTGCTTCCTCTCTGTCAAAATCTTTCTCTTCCTTCTTTTTTTTTGATAGAAAGTCTATATTTAATTAAGACCTTCTCCACCAACCCGTGCTATCGCGCGTGGTATTGCGTGAAGGTTTTTGGCGCGGTACAAGCTTCCGTATTTGGCTATAGCACCGGCAGCACCTCTTCTTTCCCCACCCTAGCCCATGGGTGAGAATTTGACCTATGGCTTGTGTAGCCTATGCGAAGCAAGCCTACACTCCTTCCTTTTCCCCTGTTGTCTTGTCTAGCTCTAAAATCTCACTTCTCTAGCGCCTCAAAGAAAAGGGGTCCGTAACTTAACTCAACCTTCGCCTACATTTTTTAGAGGCAGCGGACTTTTATAAGCTTCATTTCTCTCGATCTGGTTTCGGTAAAGCAATCTGTCCATCCATTAAGCGGAATTCCACTTAATAATAAGAACGAATGTCAGGGAGTAAGCCCCTATCGGTTATTACTTAGTTCTGGTTCTTTACTCTGAAGTGCGAACAGGCTCATCACTCTAATGTCTCGCCCAGGTCGAAAGGGTTCTAAGCCCTTGCCCATGCCTTTTACCCTTAATCTCATCCATCTGCTCTATTCCACGGATAGAGTCTCTAAAAATCTTTCTTCGGTACCTTTGGCTGGCCTCCTCCCCTTTAGTCGGAATCTTTCCCCCTGAATTCACGCCTTATATTGCATCTATAGACATAATAAAGCGGCACATGTGTTATTTGGTAAGATTGATTGTATCCGGAAGTTCAACCATGTACGTAATCCAGCCCTCAAGCGGAACGAGCACAACCTACAGATGTTAGGGGAAGAGCCCCCCTTCCACCTAGGGTAGGGCAACTAAGCACGCTTCGCCACATTAGTTCCTTCGACAGGCTTTTTACGACTTCAACCGTTCCATGTGTAGTTGTTAACTCAACGATCCGCACCATGTGGTGCCAAACTTCTACCTTATAGTTACTACCTTTGGTGTACTAATCGCCCCCTTTTCCTGAGGGAGTTCCGGCTTGCTTCGCATAGGCTACACAAGCCACTTGACTTTTGAGACAGTTTTTCCAGTCCGACATCGTGAATTCACATTCACATAGAGTAACCTACTTCGCTTCCATAGAAGACCAAAGACACCATTCTTTCTCCTTGAGTCGATTCCGCGTTGGATGAGTCTAATTCGATGTCGAAATCGAATCAAGATGCTTAAGACGGGCCTTTGGTTTAATTAATGGATTTCGCCAAAGACTAAACTGAACGAGCCCCCTACGCACGATAGAGAACGAGCTCCTTCCCGCCCACATCTGCGTCAACTATTTTTTGTTATAGTTATAACACTAAGTGCCTATCAATTAGTTCCAAGAAAGCGGCCGGGGTGTACACTATACTTTCATTCAAATCTGAATATTTAACGGAATCGGTATTGAACAAGCTAGGGATTCGCGCCTTGATTGCCCGCGAAAGCCGTAGCCCTTTAATTGCTTAGGAGAACCGGCCTTATTTAGTAAAAGCCTTTTCTTGCTTGATGCTTTCCTATCTCGATTCCCCGTGAATCCACCTATGAGATTGCTTGCACCAGCTTTGGATTAAAGAAGATCGGCCATAGAATCGAAGAAAGGAATGGGGACATAGCGAGATTCTCTCGATTCGCTGCTCTACATTTTCGAAAAGTGGAATAATAATAAAGGCCGTAGTACCGTACGCCCGTAACAACAACAACAAAGAGGCCGATTTTAGAACGTTTGGAGAGGCTCACGGGGCTAGACCCATCGCAGGCCACAAACAAAAGCCTTTACTAAGAACTAAGAAAGGTGGCCTCAGAAAAGCTTGTCAAAAGACTTGACCCCCGAAGAGCTGACCCAAGCAAGGGCATTTCGGCAGTTGGTCGGTCAAGGCCAGTTGGGGACTTTCCCAAAGCTCCTTTCGACCTCAGCTCCGCAACAAAGATCGATACAAAGAAGGGGACCAGACTGGGGGAGGAGGAGAGGAATATAGTAAATGGATTCATTCACAGATAAGCCTTTGCCTATACCAGAGAGACTTGTGAGATCGATAGAGAGAACGAGGCCAGGGGAAGAGAGCCATTCTTTATAAGAGAACGGGAATAAGGAATGGACCGACAGATAAAGACAAAAGAGCTACTACAGTATCTGTCGATACTGCCTCCTCTCTCCTCTTCTGCTTCTTCGATGAACTCGGCTATTGCTGAAAGTTCACTTCAATAAGACTGTCAAAGACTTTTCGATAAACTAGCATCTCGCATCTCGATTCACTAGCACAGCCCTTCTTCCGCTTGGACCAAGCCTTGAGGAGACTGGCTAAGAAAGAAAGACTATCATTAAAGGAGGGGCAGATGTTACTATACTAAAAAAGAATGCCCTTTTGAGAACCTTTATCACATACCTAGACCCAGAAGAGAGCAGAGCCTCGGCTCACGTTTTCACTAAAAGAATCAAGCCATTGCGAGCCCTTTCCTCATGGAGGGACCAGACGAAGCACGCTGCGCTAGTCGAAACTTTCAGCGAGTGGCATGTGGAACCAACAATCCCATCTGTCCTGTCTAGAGGTCTATGCCCTTAACCACTGCGTGTTCACTGACACACTATCTGACCTTGAAAGTGAAGTTAAGGTAGGTGCTCCTTTCTTTAGAATAGAATCCCTATTAGCTCTGAAGCAGGAAAGATTCCGCTACGCCCCTTACCTTAGGCTATTTGTGAAAGTGGAATCACACATCCAAGAGCTAGGAGTCAAAGTGAAGCTTAAACAGCCTTCCCCATCTCTCTCTCAATCTCATGAGTGAAAACTCAAACCCAGTTCCGGCTTGCTTCGCATAGGCTACACAAGCCAGGGAGAGGATTTTTTAAAAGCAGTCGGGAGAGAGCGGCGTGGAAGTTTGCAGTCGTTAGGCCTCCATTAATTGATGTAATAGTTACCGCAAGCAGAGGAATTAGATCCGCTCACTAAGCTAACTGACCGCATAGAACCGACTGTACGTATTCTAAGATGTTCACTTCCTTCTTACCAGTAGTTAGTTGCTACATTCCATTCGGCGAGGAATTCCTCAGTGTGTCACATCCTATTACCGCTTGTTTTAATGCCTAAAAGCCTTATAGCTTATAGAGTAGAGCCTTTTGAGGAACAGGAACGAAATCCATTTTTGGGGAAATCAGAGATAAAGAGATCGAGATAAGGAAGCTAGCCTATTAGCTATTCTAGCCGAGGAAATTCCTTTCTTACTGGATTTCCTGCTTACCCGCTACCCTTGAAAACAGACTTTTTTCCATTCTTTAAGTCCCGGAAAAGGCAAGGCCAAGGAGAGCAGGAGTAAGCCTATCAGTAGCTGGCACTGGTCTATCTTTCTTTCTTAAGGCAGTTGTTAAAGAATCCGCAGCAAGAGAAGTAGCTGCAGATGAATATGACTCTAGAAGGGCTTAGGACGAACTTTCACGTGGCGCAAAGAACTTCTTCCCCTTTTGCTTTTGGGGATTCCACTAATAGAACCAAAGCAGAAAGAGAACCCTAGGGGGGATTTCAACTATTCTGTCTTTGAATCTATGTCCGACAAGACAAGCACTAAATGGAATTGATAGAGGTGCGTAGCAAGGTATCCCAGTTTTTTGATGTAGTTGCTTATCGTTTTCTTTTTTCATTTCATCGAGATTGGGTTGGTGTGAAGTAAAGTAAGGCAAAGAACTTCACTGCAAATAGCGTATAACAGAGAAAGAGTGGCTCGATCTGATGCATCTTTTGGCCAGTCGCTGCGCCTTTCGGAGCTTAAACATAGACATAGAATATAGTGGCGGCGAGCTTTTGCTTACGAGTCCACTAAGAAAAGAAGAATTCCGAAATCGTCTGTTGTGTTAATTACCGAATCGGCTGTTTGATGACCCTTAGGCGAGTTCAGTAACCCAGTTCCGTTTCAGTGAGCTGAGGGTAGGACCGATAGACTGGTTCGCTAGCTGTGACGATAGGAGTTTCAGGCTTAGGCTCTTCTGTGTACCCAGAGAAAGGCATTACAGGGCTTAGGTCTTCAGTTGCTTACTCTTTTTTCTACGACCGAGGGAGAGTGAATGCTGCCATTGAATCTGTTGAGTTTGGTTAGAAATCGCATAATAGAATAAACTCCGATTCCTCTGAGTCTTCCTGCCCTGCCCACTCTTCACTCATGTTTTTATGTAAACAAGCGGGAGTAGGGAAAGCTGCCTTCTTTTTGTAGTTCCTTCTACTTTCTACTTTCATGGATCTTGCCTTGGTCTTAAGTCTAGCCAGAGAAAGGAGAATGTTCAGAAAGGTAAGACAGTCATCTCACACGCTAGGCCCAAAAGGCTATTCCTGCTAGAAAATATCATAATCGAATCAAGATCTAGGCTAGGATGAAAGTGGTGATCTCCGGCAGGCAACGGAATACAACTGAGCACTCCAGCAACCATTGAACCGGATGCCTAGAATATGCTCTTTTCAGGACATGAGAATAAGGTCTTTCTCCGCTTAAGCTTAAAGAGCCAAGCCATAGCTTCCTTTCTTTTCTGTGCCCCTAGAAGGAAGAACTCTTATTCTTGCTCTAGAAGGTGCGAAGCGATTCTTTAACTTTAACCTTAACTAAGCCCAAAGGGAAGCAAAGTCACTAACTAGAGGAAGGGCTACCAGAGAGAGGAATGACTATAGGCACGGAACTTACTTTTGACCCTTTCTTTGCCCCTTGGTTCGCTAGCTGACTTGCCTGCGCTTGGATTCTCGAACTCTAAGAGCGGATTTCAGGAATTTGTTCACATCCAATTCGATGGCATCTGTCCGCTTTCAACCCTTTGCAAGCGTGCTACTGGCTCGATGGACAAACTCAAGGAACTGCTTTGCCTCCTTTGCTTCAATGGAATGCTTGATTGCTTGCCGGGAATGACTGACCGAAGAAAAGGAACTGGCTTGGTTCGCCTGACTGCTATCCTTGGCCTGAGACCGGTGGGATGGAAAGACTTATTTTATGTTCCTATTCCTTATCATACTTCCTATTATATTAGTTAGGAGTGGCGATTGATAATACTCCTTATTCTCTTCCTGCTCCTTGAATATTCAGATTAGATCAATCATATGCCTTCCGCCGATGGCTTGCTAGCGAGCTTGCTTCCGTTACAGACTTGCTTTCGATTGGTTATTCCGAGTCCTTCTTATGTACTTCTTTCCTTTGATTGAAGGCCTTTTTTTTTAGTCCCTATTATTTCGGTTCCAATTCATAAGGA